ACAGAATAATTAGAACTTGAATGTAAAAGATTTGTTGATGGAGTTAACCATTTCGATAATATATCAAAATCTATTACTCCTTGATCAAAAGAAATTCCTATTGATCCAACCAACAAAGTAAATAGTACTAATACAAGAAGAGGAAATAGCATAGTATTGTCCGATTCGTGAGGATACATGGAAGTGTATTTATTTCCAAAGTAAGTACTAAAGTATTGTATCCTATTTCTTACATTATTATCAATTTTAGATCTTTCTTTTGCAAAAAAAGAAACCTTTTTATTCATTGTTGATAAAAGTAAATTTGGATTGACTCCTCTTGGAGTTCCTTTTCCCCATAGAGATATGGAATAGAACGAACCATTTTTTGTGCTACTGTAATTTTGAAAATGAACGCGTAAATACCCATCAAAGGTAAGTAAATATACCCGAAACATATAAAATGCGGTTAATCCTGCTGTGAAATAAGCTATTACTGCGAAAATTGGTGAATACAACCAACTATCATTAAGAATGTCATCTTTGGACCAAAAACAAGCAAGAGGTGGAATACCACAAAGAGAAAGTGTACCCAATAAAAAAGTAGTTCTTGTAATTGGAACATATCTTGTTAAACCACCCATAAGAACCATATTCTGACTTTTATCTGGTGAATATCCAACAATAGGTTCCATTGAATGAATAATAGATCCGGATCCCAAAAACAATAAAGCTTTTGAATAGGCATGAGTGATCAAATGGAATAAAGCAGCTCGATAAGAACCTATACCTAGAGCTAACATAATATAACCCAATTGAGACATTGTAGAATAGGCTAAGCTTTTTTTAATGTCTCTTTGAGCAAGGGCCAAAGTAGCCCCTAATAATAGTGTTATTACACCTATTAAAGAAATGAAATTCATTATATAAGGTATGACTATGAAAAGAGGAAGAAGCCGAGCTACAAGAAAAATTCCTGCTGCTACCATAGTAGCAGCGTGTATAAGAGCCGAAATAGGAGTGGGTCCTTCCATAGCATCAGGTAACCATACGTGAAGGGGGAATTGTGCGGATTTAGCAACCGCACCGACGAATAATAAAGAAGCACACAAAGTAGCAAATAAAGAATTGACCCCATTATTCTGGATTAAGTTATTAGTTATTTCGAGCAAATACCGAAATTCTAAACTACCTGTTATCCAATAAAAACCTAAGATTCCTAACAATAAACCAAAGTCCCCTACACGATTAGTTACAAAAGCTTTTTGACAAGCACTTGCTGCAATTGGTCGTGTGAACCAAAACCCTATTAATAAATAAGAACACATTCCCACAAGTTCCCAAAAAATATAAATTTGTATCAAATTTGAACTAGTAACTAATCCCAGCATAGAAGTATTAAAAAAACTCATATAAGCAAAAAATCTCAAATATCCTTGATCGTGATACATATATTTGTCACTATAAATAAGAACCATGATTCCAACAGTAGTAATTAGTATTGACATAATAGAAGTAAGTGGATCGATCAAGTATCCAAACTCTAAGGAAAAATCATTATTGATGGTCCAAGACCATAGATATTGATAGATAAAACTTCCATTTATTTGTTGAATAGACAGATTGGCTGAAAACACCATAGCTATACTTAAGAGTAAAACACTAGGAAAAGCCCACATGCGACGAATATTTTTTGTTGCTGTCGGAATAAGTAGAAGTCCAAATCCTATTGACATAGTAACTGGAAGTGGAAGAAAAGGTATTATCCACGCATATTGATATGTATGTTCCATAAGAAAAGAAACTCTTTTTTCTTATAATTACAAATTGTTCTCGATTCACCAATTCTTATCTTTTTGATCCTTTTAGAAAGGAACAATAATAAAAGAAATCAACAAAAAAAAAAGATATGAAAAAAAAGTCAAATATTGGGATTCTTAATTATTCTGATTTTTTTTTTCAGATATTTGAAATATTCCAAAATTTACAATTGGTTGGTCAAAAAATATGACCAAATAACTATGTAAAGGTAAAGGCGATTACCTAGTAGTTATTTTAACTAAGAAAAGATTAAAGGAATATGAGATTTTTTAATAATTTTCTTACTACTATTATTTAGTAGATTTTTTTATTTTTTTTTTGTGATTAATAAACATATTTATTATACTATAATAGTATAATAAATATATTATATAGTATACTAAATATAGTAAGGAAAAAGAGTTAGACCAAAAAAAGAGTACTTTTTTTATTCAAATATGGATCATAGTATCTATATTCGAATTAAAAAAAAATACCTAGGTTTTCTAGTTCATTTTGGGAGGGGAGTAATTACCTAACTTGTTGTGTAACTGATTGATTGGATTGAAATCCAATAAAAAAAAAACTTATGTTTATCGGAAATCTTATGATACTCCTTACTTTGAATTATGGACATAGCACTCTGGACTTAATCAATTTTCATTTTCCCTTATTTTCTTCCATTTTTTTTCCCTCATGTCATTTATATATGTGATGTGTGATGCACGCGCATACGTATATGTGATATATATATCACATATACATGTATATATAAATATATTTGTATTATATATATTTGTATGTTTATTATATATTTTTATGTTAAAGTAAAAAAACAATGTATATTAAAAAGAGTATATTAAAAAAATTATCCACATACACGAAATAAGTATAGATAATAACTAAAAAGAACGATCTATTTTGAAGAATACATGTCTTTCACATACAACGATAAAAGGAGGAACCCCCCTTTTTGA